TGAAACTTTAGCATGGGCTCATGAACGCACACCTTTGGCTAATTTGATTCGATGGAGAGATAAGCCAGTGGCTCTTTCCATTGTGCAAGCAAGATTGGTTGGATTAGCCCACTTTTCTGTAGGTTATATATTCACTTATGCGGCTTTCTTGATTGCCTCTACATCGGGCAAATTTGGTTAATTCTTTACTTTATGTTATATGCCGTATCCGCGAGAATATCATATCTTTCGATGGGGAAGGGGGTATACCCCCTTCGATTTCTATTTCTACATCTAGGATCCGACTTGTACCATTGATAATAATAATAACTGAACCATTATGGCAAAGAAAAGTTTGATTCATAGGGAGAAGAAGAGGCAAAAATTGGAACAAAAATATCATTTGATTCGCCGATCCTCAAAGAAAGAAATAAGCAAGGTTCCGTCCTTGAGTGATAAATGGGAAATTCGTGGAAAGTTACAATCCTTACCGCGTAATAGTGCACCTACACGTCTTCGTCGACGTTGCTTTTCTACTGGAAGAGCGAGAGCTAACTATAGAGATTTTGGACTATCCGGACACATACTTCGTGAAATGGTTCAGACATGTTTGTTGCCGGGGGCAACAAGATCAAGTTGGTAAGGATTAAAATGTCACTTCATTTTTCTATTTCGTTCGATGATCGTAGATCATAGAGGGGCCCCTTGACTATTCTGTAGAAATAGGCTATACTATTTCTACAGGTATGGAAGAGGGGCGCATTCAATTCTTGTTTGTTCATTAGTTTCGTTTCTAGGGTTTCCTTTCATCGCGGGATAGAGCAGTCTGGTAGCTCGCAAGGCTCATAACCTTGAGGTCAGGGGTTCAAATCCCCTTCCCGCACCATTTTTTTTTTCAAAAAAAAAAATGAGACTTTATTCTATATTTTTATTCTATCTTTATTTTTATTCTATTACTAGTAAATAGATTCTATTACTATTAACTAGTAATTAATTAATTAAGACTTTGCTTTTTGCTTTAGAGTGGGAGGTATTTATTATATTACAGTCAACTAGAACGAATCCTTTATCTTTTTAAATACATTACCCTGGGCGGATAGCGGGAATCGAACCCGCGTCTTCTCCTTGGCAAAGAGAAATTTTACCATTCAACTATATCCGCATTGTTCGTTCTTGATACAAAAGGTCTGGATAATATTTGGTCAGAGCTAGATCAGATACTCTTTTGAGGGCAATTTTTTTCAAATTCCATCAATAAATTAACAAATTAATATATTAATAATTTGTTAATTATATTAACATATATTAAGATTCAAATAATTCAAATTCTATTTCTATTTTATTTATTTCAATTTAATATATCTAAATATTTGAAAATTTGAATTTAGTATATCTAAATATATAATACAAATATTATATATTTGAATACAGTTGAATACAGATTTTTTTTGAATCCATTTTTCTTTTTTTTTTTTTATATTTTATTTCATTCATCATTCAAGTTCTATTTATTTAAGTTACAGATTACAGAAGTTTGACTAATGAGCCCCCCCCTCCAATTTATTTGCATTTTTGGGGGGACTTATACTTATATTTTTTATTGAATTTTAATGTATCTCACAATCCGAAAAATTCGTGGAAGGGGTCGTTTTTGGATCTGGAATGAATAGATTCAAGAAATAAGAGAATTAAGGATACCCACCAGAAAAACTAATCCGATCCATAATGATGTACCAGAAAATACAATATTTTTATTACTCAACCAACCATCAGGAGAAGCGAATACAACAGGTACGCTAATCAATAAGATTGACGAAGTAGCAATTAATGCAAAAACAGCCAATTGGAAAGCAATAGTCATGTTTCTAATCCTCCAAGCTATCAACAAAAGAACTATACCCTTTAATCCCTCTATCATATCGACCAAACAAACAATTTGAATAAAGTACCACCCACATAGAGGGATTTTACCATGAATCCATTGATTCTATATGACTTATTTCCAACCCCTTTACCACTTTTATTTGGACATGAAATCGAAGGTGATTTTTTTGACTTCCTGTTCACAAATGGGTATGCTAGATCATGCATCTCATCTATCTATATATACAGATAGATCGACCTATAGATTCACACACAATATCTTTCTATACATGATAGTATCAACTCATATGGCCATGTTCTATTCGGTAGAATAAAATAGAAATTATCTCTTGGAGAGATGGCTGAGTGGTTGATAGCTCCGGTCTTGAAAACCGGTATGGTTCGAAACAAAGAACTATCGAGGGTTCGAATCCCTCTCTCTCCTTTTTTTCTTTTGATCGATGAATTTTTTTTCTTTCTTTATTGGCTTTTCTTCTTAAGTTCAAATTTTGAAAATCGTAATAGAATATTAATATTACGAAAAAAAGTAATTATTACGAAAAAAAAGGGGGGGGGGAATGGCTCGGCTATCCCACCCAGCCGAGCCAGAAAAACAAATGGATTCGATAGAAATTGAAAAAAAAAAAGGAAAACAGAA